ACAAACCATGGATAAATCCAAGCGACCTTTTCTTAAATTCAAGCGATCTTTTCGTAGGCGTTTGCCCCCGATTCAATCGGGGGATCGAATTGATTATAGAAACATGAGTTTAATTAGTCGATTTATTAGTGAACAAGGAAAAATATTATCAAGACGTGTGAATAGATTGACCTTGAAACAACAACGATTAATTACTCTTGCTATAAAACAAGCTCGTATTTTATCTTTGTTACCTTTTCTCAATAATGAGAAACAATTTGAAAGAACCGAGTCGACCGCTAGAACTACTGGTTTTAAAGCCCGAAATAAATAGGCTTACTTTTTCTTCACTTGAATCATAATTACAAGAATCTAGATTTGAGTGAATCTAGATTTGAGTATCGTGTCGTAAGAAAAAATGAATCGGAAAAAAAGAAATCTGTTTTTATTGAATTGAACGTGTTCATTCATTTTGACTACTTTAGTATATTTTCTCATACTAATTTCTACTCTACCTTCCCGGAGTTCATTCTCCGGGTAACTCCATTTAAATTATTCTGGTGGATTCTTTCCAATCTACTTCCTTTATGATTTCGTTCGAAATCATATAAAGACAATTCCTATTTGATATAGCTATTTGTGCAAGTATTTTACGGTTAAGAAGCAACTGTCTCTTGTACAGATCGTGTATTAATCTACTATAACTATAGGATACTCCCCTTTCGCGAATTACTGCGTTTATCCTAGTGATCCACAAACGACGAAAATCTCTCTTTTTCCTATCCCTATCCCGATGAGCCGAAACTAAAGCTCTTATTTTCTGTTGAGTAATAGTTCTAGTAAGCCTTGAATGAGCCCCTCGAAAGCTTGATGCAAATAAACGAATTTTTGTTCTACGTCTCCGAGCTATATATCCCCGTTTAATTCTGGTCATTGAATAAATGAAACTTTGACGAATAACTAATTGATTGCCTTTCTTTCAGTTATTCTTTTCCCCCTTCCTAGTCTATTAATAACAAAACGAATTTTTCCAATGTATAAAATCAAAATTCCAATGGCTTTGGCTACTCTAACCTTCCCGACCACGATTTTTTTTTTTAGGTATTTCACTGCGAAATAAGACAGAACTAAGAAATTGTATTTTCCTAGGTATCAAAAATATAGTAAATAAAAGAAATAAAAAAAGAAATAGTGGGTTCCTTCGTTTCTATGGTTACTTCTTAAACGGTGAGGTCTTCTCTATACACCGGAGCCTTTACTTTATACTTTAATTTACTATTTAATCAACTAATTGATGTTATTGGGAACTTGTATAGTTCACACGCTTTGGCTCTACCCATGAATTATCCAGTAATAGGTCTTTCACAATCAGATCTACCTATACAGTAACGGTATTTAATTATGAAAGTTTGCTGGGTAGCTGACCCTCTTAGTCCGTTTAAATAAGATTTCCTCCGCTTAATGGATAACCATTTGTTACCAATGGAGAATTTCTTATCATCTTAAATTCAGGTGATTGGATTTACACCAACGGAAACCATAAACTTCATACACAATAGAGGGATATGGTAGAGTTTTTTTTTAATAATGGATGGAGTTCCTTTTTCCATCCTATCCCATTCACCGGTACTGATCATTGATACTGTAAAAGTAGTTTTCTTGCTTTTGTGCCAGCTCATGATCTAAACGAGTCGCACATACACCCTAGTACATGTTCCTCGACGCTGAGGGCACCCCCGAAGAGCGGGGGATTTCGTGACATTTCTGATTGGCTGTCTTGTATTTCTAATAAGTTGTTTAATAGTTGGCATGTTGAATCGTATACATAATATGATGGGTTGGTTTAGATTGATCCTAACCGAATGATGGTGAATTACTTCTATTTAATAGAATATTCAATTCGAAGATAAAATCTCAAATCACAGATTTGCGCGAAATCCATGTTATTTTCCTTGAACCGCTACAAAATCAACAATTCCATAAGCTTGGGCTTCTGTTGCTGACATAAAAATATCTCTTTCCATATCTTCGTGTACAACCCAGAAGGGTTTGCCCGTTCTTTCTGCATAAACCCTTGTGAGGGTTTCACGCAGTTTCATCAGTTCTACCGCTTCCATGACAAATTCGCCTACTTGTGCCATATAAAAAGCACTATAAGGTTCATGTATCATTACCCTGATGATATAACAAAATAAAAGCTTCCCCTATCTCGCATGATAAAGCAAAGAGAAAAGAAAGATAAAGAATAGAAAAAAGATAGAATTGAACAACCGTACAGGCATCTTTTGTGCATACGGCTCTACAAGAAAATTGACCCCCCTCCTTTCTATTGAAGAAAGATAAAATAGAATCTATCAGACTCAGATGGGTAAATAATCAAATTGCCATCCTTCCTTTCGGAGGAGTTCAAAAATACTATGATGGCTCCGTTGCTTTATATGTTTATTTTTTATTTTTTTTGTCTGTGATTCAGCAATCCCAAAGTTTCTTTTTAATCCGATCAAATAAGGAAAAAATATTT